AAAAGTAGGATTGCCATGTTTTTTTTTTTTTTTTTTTTATCTTTATACTTATTTTTTTGTAAAAAAAATAATTTTTATTTCTTTTTTTATTAATTTAAATAATTTTATTAAGTAATTTTTATTTTAATTTGATGAAATTATTTCATAATTAATTTTTAATTATATATTTATATAAAATTAAAGTTATATATGTATATATATATAATTAAATAAATATTGTTTTTAGATAATTAAATATTGCATATATATATATATATATATATTTATATATATAAATTCATTAATTTATATATATATTAAATTATGAAATAAATAATATATAATTAATAATTATTAAATTATTTATTATATAAATTTATATATTTATAATGGGTATATAAATTATTTATATATATATATATATTTCTGCATAATCATTATGGTAAAAATAATAACTAATACTTTAATCTAGAAGTATTCTTAAATTAATCTAAATTTTTTTTTTAGATATCGATTAATAGATATCTAACAATTAATTAAACATTTATATATTAATAGATATCTAATAATCTTATTAGTTATGAACTGAAAATAAAATCTTGCACGCTTCAATATGATTTTAGAGAGGCATTAATGGACAGATATAAATTCATTTAGATAAAAAAAAAAAAAAAAAAATTAGGATAGATGATTAATTTTATATTGAAATTATTTATAGCTATGCAATCGTAAATAGTACAGTTTACATTTAAATTATTTCTATAAAAAAATCATGTTAATTAATTGGTTTTATATTGAAATTATTTATATGAAAAATAAATAATAATAATAATATGAGTTATTAAAAATATTTTAGTATACTATTTATAATTATTAATATAAATATTATTTAATATTTATAAATTAATTAATTTATATATTTATTAGTATAAAATATTATTGGGGGATAATATTTTTTTATAATGTGAGGATTTACCAATTTATAATTATTTAATTTATTAATTAATTATATTTATTTTATATTATTTAGTTATTAAAAATATTTTAGTATACTATTTATAATTATTAATATAAATATTATTTAATATTTATAAATTAATTAATTTATATATTTATTAGTGTAAAATATTATTGGGGGATAATATTTTTTATAATGTGAGGAATTACCAATTTATAATTATTTAATTTATTAATTAATTATATTTATTTTTATATCTTTTATTTATTAAAATATTTTATTGTTTATAATTAATATTTTATCTATATATGTATATATTAATTTTATTTATATTTTTATTTAAAATTTATTAATTTTTATTTTATTTAACTAATTTTATTTATTTAAATATAATTTATTTAAAATAATTTATTTAAAATATATAAAATTTAATTTATAAAGTTTTATTTTGGCTTGTAAATTTATTATTAGTTTAATTTATATGTAAATTTTTGTATGAATTTTTATTTATTTTAATAATAAATAAAATAATTATATTCGCAGTAATTAATATTATTAATTAAAGAAATTTAGAAATAGTGATATTAAAGAGTATTGGCTAAATTTGTGCCAGCAGCCGCGGTTATACGAATAATGCAAATAAATTTTTATTAGTTTAAGTTAAATTGTTTTATTTATTAAATAAAAATAAATTTATTAAGTGAAATTTTAAATTTATAAATTTTTTATTTTAATTAATTGAAGCTTAGAAATTTTATTAATAAACTAGGATTAGATACCCTATTATTTAAAATGTATTTTAAAAAACTAAGGTAGTAGTAGTTATGTTCTTGAAACTTAAAAAATTTGGCGGTATTTTAGTCTATTCAGAGGAACCTGTTCTGTAATCGATAATCCACGATGGACCTTACTTAAATTTGTAATCAGTTTATATACCGTCGTTATTAGAATATTTTATAAGAATGTTAATTTTCATAATTTTTAAAAAGAAAGTATATCAGATCAAGGTGTAGCTAATATTTAAGTAGAAATGGGTTACAATAAAATTATTTATATGGAAATAAATTTGAAATGTTTATTGAAGGTGGATTTGATAGTAAAATTATAAAGATTAATAATTTGATTTTAGCTCTAAAATATGCACACATCGCCCGTCACTCTTACTACTAAGGTAAGATAAGTCGTAACATAGTAGATGTACTGGAAAGTGTACCTAGAATGCAATTTAAAGCTTATTTAGTAAAGTATTTCATTTACATTGAAAAGATTTTTGTGCAAATCAATATAAATTGATTATATTTTATTTATTAATTTATATTTTGTATTAATTAAATTATTAAAAATAATTATAAAATTTATATTTTTAGTATTTAATAAAGAAAAAATAATATTAATTATAGTGTAATAGTATTGTGAAAGAAAATTGAAATAAATTGAAAAATTTTTATTTTAAAAGAAAATTTAATTTATTGTACCTTGTGTATCAGGGTTTATTAAATAAAAATTATTTAATATAATTTTCTCGATTTTAAAAGATTTAATATATTATAAAAGTTAATGTGGTAAAATTATTTTTAATAATATATTAGAAATGAAATGTTATTCGTTTTTAAAGGTATCTAGTTTTTTAAGAAATAAATTTAATTTAGAAATTTTATATTATTTAATTAAATGTATTAATTAAATAATTATTTAATTTTAATATTTTATGGGATAAGCTGTAAAATAAATTTTTAAAAATAAATAAATAAATTAATAAATATAAGCTTAGAAATAGCTATTATTAATAAAAGTGTTATAATTTATTTTATTATTATAATTATTTATTATATTTTAAATTTTTATTAAAATCTTTATTTTAACATTAAAAATAAATTAATAATGATAAAATTAGTATATTGTATTGTATAAATAAATTTAATTGAAAAGTTTTTATAAAGAACTCGGCAAAAATAATGTTCGCCTGTTTAACAAAAACATGTCTTTTTGAATTTTTTTTAAAGTCTAACCTGCCCACTGAAAATTTTTTAAATGGCCGCAGTATACTAACTGTGCAAAGGTAGCATAATCATTAGTCTTTTAATTGAAGGCTGGTATGAATGGTTGGACGAGATATTAACTGTTTCATTAAAATTTATAATAGAATTTTATTTTTTAGTCAAAAAGCTAAAATTTATTTAAAAGACGAGAAGACCCTATAAATCTTTATATTTAAATTATTATAATTTTATAGATTTTTTTTATTATAATAATTAATAATATTTTATTGGGGTGATATTAAAATTTAATAAACTTTTAATTTTTAAAATCATTAATTTATGAATAATTGATCCGTTATTAACGATTAAAAAAACAAGTTACTTTAGGGATAACAGCGTAATTTTTTTGGAGAGTTCATATCGATAAAAAAGATTGCGACCTCGATGTTGGATTAAGATATAATTTTAGGTGTAGCCGCTTAAATTTTAAGTCTGTTCGACTTTTAAATTCTTACATGATCTGAGTTCAAACCGGCGTAAGCCAGGTTGGTTTCTATCTTTAAAAAATTAAAATATTTCAGTACGAAAGGACCTAATATTTAATAAATTATTATTTTTATATTGAATATCATTAATTTATACTATTTTGGCAGATTAGTGCAATAAATTTAGAATTTATTTATGTAATTTTTATTACAAATAGTACTTGTTTTTTATAGAAAATATTTTATTTATTATTGGTAGATTATTATTAATTATTTTTGTATTAGTAAGTGTAGCTTTTTTAACTCTTTTAGAACGTAAGGTTTTAGGTTATATTCAAATTCGTAAAGGTCCTAATAAAGTTGGAATTATAGGAATTCCTCAACCTTTTTGTGATGCAATTAAATTATTTACTAAGGAACAAACTTATCCTTTATTATCTAATTATATTTCTTATTATTTTTCTCCTATTTTTTCATTATTTTTGTCTTTATTAGTTTGAATATGTATACCTATATTTGTTAAATTATTTTCATTTAATTTAGGATTATTATTTTTTTTGTGTTGTACTAGATTAGGTGTTTATACTGTTATAATTGCTGGGTGATCTTCAAATTCTAATTATGCTTTATTAGGAGGTTTACGAGCTGTTGCTCAAACTATTTCTTATGAAGTTAGTTTAGCGTTAGTATTATTAAGTTTTATTTTTTTAATTGGAGGTTATAATATATTAATATTTTATAAATTTCAAATATTTATTTGATTTTTGTTTATTATATTCCCTATAGCTTTAGTTTGATTTAGAATTTCTTTAGCTGAAACTAATCGTACTCCTTTTGATTTTGCTGAAGGAGAATCTGAATTAGTTTCAGGGTTTAATGTAGAATATAGAAGAGGAGGTTTTGCTTTAATTTTTTTAGCAGAATATGCAAGTATTTTATTTATAAGAATACTATTTTGTGTAATATTTTTGGGTAGTGACGTATTTTCTTTTTTTTTTTATATTAAATTAACATTTGTTTCTTTTATATTTATTTGAGTTCGTGGAACTTTGCCTCGATTTCGTTATGATAAATTAATATATTTAGCTTGAAAGAGTTTTTTACCTTTTTCATTAAATTTTTTATTATTTTTTGTAGGGTTTAAAATTTTTTTAGTATATTTTATTTAATTAATTATTTTTAGTAAAGTTAATAGAAAATTTTATTTCTATCTTATGTTTTCAAAACATATGCTTATTTCAAGCTCATTAACTTAATTTAATAAATTATCTCATCATTTAATAATTAGTGGGTTAAATATGAAATATGAAAAATATACAACAGTTAAAATTTGTCCAATTACTACGTAAGGTTCTTCTACTGGTCGGGCTCCAATTCATGTTAATAAAATTACAGTAACTGTTATGATTCAAAATAAAATTTGATTAATTGGATAAAATTGAATTCCTCGAAATTTACTTAAGTGATAAAATGGTAGGATTGCCAAAATTGCAATTGATAATACTAATGCAATAACTCCTCCTAATTTATTAGGAATAGATCGTAAGATGGCATATGCAAATAAAAAATATCATTCTGGTTGAATGTGAACTGGAGTTACTAATGGATTAGCTGGAATAAAATTATCAGGATCTCCTAATAAATATGGATTAATTAATACTAATAAAATTAGAATTATTGTTATTAATACAAATCCTACAATATCCTTATAAGTAAAATATGGATGAAATGGAATTTTGTCAATATTAGAATTTAATCCAATTGGGTTATTTGATCCTGTTTCATGTAAAAATAAAATGTGAATTAAAGTTGCTGCTAGTACAATAAAAGGTAAAATAAAATGAAAAGTAAAGAATCGAGTTAATGTTGCATTATCTACAGCAAATCCTCCTCAAATTCATTGAACTAAATCAATTCCTAAGTATGGAATTGCAGATAATAAATTAGTAATTACTGTTGCTCCTCAAAATGATATTTGTCCTCAAGGTAATACATATCCTATAAATGCTGTTGCTATTACTAAAAATAGAATAATTACTCCTACTAATCATGTTGGAGTAAATAAATATGAACCATAATATATACCACGACCTACATGAAGATAAATACAAATAAAAAAAAAAGATGCACCGTTTGCATGTATAGTTCGTAGTAATCATCCATAATTTACATCTCGACAAATGTGATTAACTCTATTAAAAGCTATATTTACATCGGCTGTATAGTGCATAGCTAAAAATAATCCAGTTAAAATTTGAATTATTAAACATAAAAATAATAATGATCCAAAATTTCATCATGCTGAAATATTAATAGGAGCAGGTAAATCAACTAAAGCGTTGTTAGCAATTCTAAAAATTGGGTGTTTAATTCGTAAAGGTTTGTTCATTAGTTAAATATAGGTCGAAGAGGACCCTTAAATAATTTAGTAATTTTTACTACAGCAATTAATGTAATTAATAAATAATTTATTAATAAGATAGTTAATAAATTTGTTGGATAATTATATAATTTATTAAGAGATAATGAATTTTCTATAATATAGGAATTTAAATTATATAAAGAATTAATTTCTAAATTTTTATATTGGATTAATAAATTTTTATCTATAAAAAATAAAGTTGTTAATAATAAAATAAAAATTGATAGTGAAATAATTATTAATTTAATTGAAAATGTAAATATTTCATTTGATGCTAATGAAGTAACATAAATAAATAAAACTAGTATTCCTCCTAAAAATACTAAAAATAAAATATAAGAAAATCAAAATCTTTTAGTTATTAGTCCTGTTGTTAAACATACTAATGTAGTTTGAATTAATAAAGTTAATCCTATTGCTAGTGGGTGTTTTATATTTATAAAAATAAAATTGAAAATAAATAATAGTGATAATAAAATTCATTGTATAATATCAAGAAATAGTTTAATTAAAATATTAATTTTGGGGATTAATGATAAAGAATTCTCTTTTTTCTTGAAGTTTTAAAAGAAATAATCTTATTTTTGATTTACAAGACCAATGTTTTTATTAAACTATTAAAACTAATGATAATAATTTTAAATTGAATTTTACCAAGTATTTTATTTATTATAGGGGTATTTACTTTTGTATCTAATCGAAAGCATTTATTGTCTATATTGTTAAGATTGGAATATATTGTATTAAGATTATTTTTAATATTATTTATTTATTTAAATATATTAAATTATGAAAATTTTTTTAGTATAATGTTTTTAACTTTTAGAGTTTGTGAAGGAGCTTTAGGATTATCTATTTTAGTATCAATAATTCGTACACATGGAAATGATTATTTTCAAAGATTTAATATTTTACAATGTTAAAAATTATTATTAGAATTTTATTTTTATTTCCTTTATGTTTAATATATAATACATATTGAATGGTTCAAAATTTTTTATTTTTATTAAGTTTTATTTTTATTTTAATAAATATATATAGAAATTATTTTATATCAATTTCTTATATATTTGGATGTGATTTAATTTCTTATGGTTTGATTTTATTAAGTTTATGAATTGTTTCTTTAATATTAATGGCTAGTGAATCTATTTATAAATATAATAATTATACAAATTTATTTTTATTAAATATTATTTTATTATTAATTATATTAGTTCTTACTTTTAGAAGAATAAGACTATTTATATTTTATTTATTTTTTGAAAGAAGTTTGATTCCTACATTATTTTTAATTTTAGGTTGAGGTTATCAACCTGAACGTTTACAAGCTGGAGTATATTTACTTTTTTATACTTTATTAGTTTCTTTACCAATATTAATTGGTATTTTTTATTTATATAAGGTTGCTGGTACATTAAATTTTTATTTATTAAATAATTATATATTTAACTATGAAATTTTATATTTTTCTTTAGTTATGGCTTTTTTAGTAAAGATACCTATATTTTTAGTTCATTTATGATTACCTAAGGCTCATGTAGAAGCTCCAGTATCTGGTTCTATAATTTTAGCTGGAATTATGTTGAAATTAGGAGGTTATGGTTTATTACGTGTTTTTCCTTTTTTACAATTAATAGGGTTAAAATTTAATTTTATTTGAATTAGAATTAGATTAGTTGGAGGAGTACTAGTTAGTTTAATTTGTTTACGACAAACTGATTTAAAGGCATTAATTGCTTATTCTTCAGTAGCTCATATGGGAATTGTATTAGCTGGATTAATGACTTTAACATATATAGGAATTTGTGGTTCTTATACTTTAATAATTGCTCATGGATTATGTTCTTCTGGATTATTTTGTTTAGCTAATATTTGTTATGAACGATTAGGTAGTCGTAGTTTATTAATTAATAAGGGTTTATTAAATTTTATACCTTCAATAGCTTTATGATGATTTTTATTAAGATCTGCTAATATAGCAGCTCCTCCTACTTTAAATTTATTAGGAGAAATTTCTTTAATTAATAGAATTGTTAGATGATCTTGAGTTTCAATGTTAATATTATCTTTATTATCTTTTTTTAGAGCTGCTTATACTTTATATTTATATGCTTATAGTCAACATGGAAAGATTTTTTCTGGAGCTTATTCATTTAGAGGAGGTAATGTTCGTGAATTTTTACTTTTATTTTTACATTGATTTCCTTTAAATTTATTAATTTTAAAGGGTGACATATGTATATTATGATTATATTTAAATAGTTTAATTAAAATATTGATTTGTGGTGTCAATGATAAGATTATTATCTTTTTAAATCGTGAAATATTTATCAATTTGTACAATTAGTTTTTTTTGTTTATTTTTTTTTAGATTATCCTCTTTTTTAATAGGTATAATTTTTATTATAAATGATTATAGAATTTTTATTGAATGGGAAGTTGTTTCAATAAATTCAATAAATATTGTCATAACTTTATTATTAGATTGAATAAGTTTAATTTTTATATCTTTTGTTTTAATAATTTCTTCTTTAGTAATTTTTTATAGAAAGGAATATATAGAAAGTGATTATAAAATTAATCGATTTATTATATTAGTATTGATATTTGTTACTTCTATAATATTGTTAATTATTAGTCCAAATTTAATTAGTATTTTATTAGGATGAGATGGTTTAGGATTAGTTTCTTATTGTTTAGTAATTTATTTTCAAAATATTAAATCTTATAATGCTGGTATATTAACTGCTTTATCTAATCGAATTGGAGATGTTGCTTTATTATTAGCTATTGCTTGAATATTAAATTATGGGAGTTGAAATTATATTTTTTATTTAGAAGTTATAAAAAATAATTTAGAAATGACAATTGTTGGAAGATTAGTAGTTTTAGCTGCAATAACAAAAAGAGCTCAAATTCCTTTTTCTTCTTGATTGCCTGCTGCTATAGCAGCTCCTACTCCTGTTTCTGCTTTAGTTCATTCTTCTACTTTAGTTACTGCAGGAGTTTATTTATTAATTCGATTTAATATTTTATTAAGAAATACTTTAATGGGTAATTTATTATTATTATTATCTGGATTAACTATATTTATAGCAGGATTAGGGGCTAATTATGAATTTGATTTAAAGAAAATTATTGCTTTATCTACTTTAAGACAATTAGGTTTAATAATAAGAATTTTGTCAATGGGTTATTATAAATTAGCTTTTTTTCATTTATTAACTCATGCTTTATTTAAAGCTTTATTATTTATATGTGCTGGAGCTATTATTCATAATATAAATAATTGTCAAGATATTCGTTTAATGGGTAGATTAAGTATAATAATACCTTTAACTTCTTCTTGTTTTAATGTAGCTAATTTAGCATTATGTGGAATGCCTTTTTTAGCTGGATTTTATTCTAAGGATTTAATTTTAGAAATGGTTTCTTTATCTTACATTAATATATTTTCATTTTTTTTATATTTTTTTTCGACGGGTTTAACTGTATGTTATTCTTTTCGTTTAGTTTATTATACAATAACTGGAGATTCTAATTTTTCTTCTTTAAATATATTAAATGATGAAGGTTGAGTTATATTAAAAAGTATAATAGGATTATTAATTTTAAGAATTTTTGGAGGTAGAATGTTAAGATGATTAATTTTTCCTACTCCTATTGTAATTATTCTTCCTTTTTATTTAAAGATTTTGACTTTATTTGTTTGTATTGTAGGAGGATTTATAGGTTATTTAATTTCTAATGTTTCTTTATTTTTTTATAATAAGGCTTTAAATAATTATAATTCATCTTATTTTTTAGGTTCTATATGATTTATACCTTATATTTCTACTTATGGAATTATTAATTATCCTTTAATTATAGGTTCTAGAGTAGTTAAAAGTTTTGATCAAGGTTGATCTGAATATTTTGGTGGTCAACAACTTTATCATATATTAATTAAAAATTCTCAGTTAAATCAAATATTACAAAATAATAATTTAAAAATTTATTTATTAAGTTTTATTTTTTGAATTATAATTTTATATATTTATATACTTTGTTTTTATTCAAATAGCTTATATTTAGAGTATGACACTGAAGATGTTATGGAGATTAATTTAATCTTTGAATATAATGAATTTTTTTTAGTAATTTATAAAAATAAATAATTTTAATTTTACAATGAAAATGTAATGTTTTTGTTAAACTATATAAATAGAAGTATAAATGGAATTTAACCATTAAAAGAAAAAAGTTAGCAGCTTTTACTTGAACATCATACTTCTTTAATTGGAGTATTTATTTCAATTCTATCATTAACAGTGATAAGCCTCTTTTTGGCTTCAATTAATTAATTGTAGAATAAGGGTAAATTATACCTAAGATTAGGTCGAAACTAATTGCAATAAATCGCTTCATATTCAAGGTAGATTGAAAAATCAATACTTTTTGAATGCAAATCAAATGTTATAATTAACTACAACCCTGTATATATATATATATTTATATTAATTTGATCAATTTAGTATACCTTGATTTCATTCATGATATAATCCTAATAATAAGATTAAAATAAAAATAATTGATGTAACTGATCATATTATTAAGTTAGAAAATTTTAAAATTAAAATAATAGGAAGAATTAATGCAATTTCTACATCAAAAATTAAGAAAATAATTGTAATTAAAAAGAATCGTAATGAAAATGGTAGACGTGATGATGATTTTGGATCAAATCCACATTCAAATGGAGAAGATTTTTCTCGATCTACTAAAGTTTTTTTTGAAAGAATTGAAGCTAGTAATATTACAATAATAGAAATTGTTATAATAATTGAGCTAATTGTTAATATTGATAAAATTATCTATACTATTAATAATAGACCATATGATTGGAAGTCAAATATACTTTTTATACTATATAGATAATTAATTATCCTCCTCATCAATAAATTGATACATAAAGGAATAATCAAACAATGTCAACAAAATGTCAATATCAAGCGGCGGCTTCAAATCCAAAGTGATGATTTTTAGAAAAATGATTATTTAAATGACGAATTAAACAAATTAATAAAAAAGTTGTTCCAATTAAAACATGTACTCCATGGAATCCTGTTGCTATGAAGAAAGTTGAGCCATAAACAGAATCAGCAATTGTAAATGGAGCTTCAATATATTCATATGCTTGTAAAATAGTAAAATAAATTCCTAAAATTACTGTAAAAAATAATCCTTGAGTAGTTTGTGAATGGTTACCTTCCATTAAACTATGATGAGCTCAAGTAACAGTAATTCCTGATGTTAATAAAATTACTGTATTTAATAATGGAATTTGAAATGGATTAAAAGGAGTAATTCCTATTGGAGGTCATATAGCTCCTAATTCAACTGAAGGAGATAAACTTCTGTGAAAAAATGCTCAAAAAAAAGAAACAAAAAATAAAATTTCTGATAAAATAAATAAAATTATTCCTCATCGTAATCCTGTAGTTACTGCATCAGTATGAAGTCCTTGAAATGTTCCTTCTCGAGAAACATCTCGTCATCATTGATAAACTGTAAGAATAGTAATAATATTCCCTAATAAAAATAAAGAAACATCATATTGATGAAATCATTTAACTATTCCAGAAACAGTTGTTATAGCTCCAATAGAAGCTGTTAATGGTCATGGTCTATAGTCTACTAAATGGAATGGGTGATTTGAGTGAGTTGTCATTAATTTACTTCTCTAGAATATAATGTTCTAAGAACAGCAAAAACATAAGATTGAATTATAGCAACAGCTGATTCTAAAACTAATAAAGCAATTTGAGTAATAATTAATACACTTAATAAAATTGTTGATATTGAAGGTCCTGTATTACCTAAAAGAGTTATTAATAAATGACCTGCAATTATATTAGCAGTTAGTCGAACAGCTAAAGTACCAGGTCGAATTACATTACTAATTGTTTCAATACATACTATAAAAGGTATTAATACAGCTGGAGTTCCTTGTGGAACTAAATGAGCAAATATATGTTGAGTATTATTAATTCATCCAAATAATATAAAACATAATCATAATGGTAATGCTAATGTTAATGTTAATGTTAAATGACTTGTACTTGTAAAAATATATGGGAATAATCCTATAAAATTATTAAATAAAATTATAGAAAATAAAGAAACAAAAATAAAAGTAGATCCATTAGCTCCTATAGGACCTAAAAGAGTTTTAAATTCTTTATGGAGTGTTAATAAAATATTATTTCAAAAAATATGATATCGAGAAGGTATTAATCAGTATATAGAAGGAATTATTAAAATTCCTAAGAAAGTTCTTAATCAATTTAAAGATAAATTGAAAATACTAGAAGAAGGGTCAAATACTGAAAATAAATTTGTTATCATTTTCAATTTAATGAATTTATATTTTGAGACTTATTAATTAAATTTGATTTAGGTATAGAAGGAATAAAAGAAAAATAATTTATTACATTAAAAATTACAAATGCAATTGAAAAAATAATAAATAAACTTAATCAACCAATTGGGGCTATTTGAGGAATTAAAAAATATCAATAAATTGATAATTTTAGTTTGACAAACTAATGTTATTATATTTAACTAATTTTTTCATTAGAAGTAAGTGCTAATTTACTATAGAATGGTTTAAGAGACCAGTACTTGCTTTCAGTCATCTAATGAAGAATTTATATTATTAGAAATTCATTTAATAAAATAATTAACTGGAATTCTTTCAATTACAATTGGTATAAAACTATGATTAGCTCCACAAATTTCTGAACATTGTCCATAAAATAATCCTGGTCGGTTAATTAAAAAATTAGTTTGATTTAGTCGACCAGGAGTTCCATCTACTTTTACTCCTAAAGCTGGAATAGTTCATGAATGAATTACATCAGCAGCTGTTACTAAAATTCGAATTTGAGAATTTATTGGTAAAACTACTCGATTATCAACGTCTAATAAACGGAATCTATCAATTGATAATTCATTTGTAGGAATTATATAAGAATCAAATTCAATATTTGTAAAATCTGAATATTCATAACTTCAATACCATTGATGACCAATTGCTTTTAGTGTAATAGAAGGTTCATTAATTTCATCTAGTAAGTATAAAAGTCGTAAAGAAGGAAAAGCAATAAATAATAAAACAATTGCAGGTAAAATAGTTCAAATAATTTCAATAGTTTGTCCATGTAATAAGTATCGATTTACATATTTATTAAAAAATAATATGAATATTAAATATCCTACTAAAATAGTAGTTATTACTAAAATTAAAAGGGCATGATCATGAAAAAAAATTAATTGTTCTATTAAAGGTGAAGAACTATCTTGTAAACCTAAGTTTGCTCATGTTGACATAAGTTTCTAATAAAAGTAAAATACTTTATATATGGAGCTTAAATCCATTGCACTAATCTGCCATATTAGAAGTTAGTTAATAAAGGTAGTTCATTATAACTATGTTCAGCTGGTGGGGTATTTTGTAATCATTCAATTGATGAATTTAATTGAACAGGGAATAAAACTTGACGTTGAGTTACTAAACTTTCTCAAATAATATAAAAAAAATATAAAATTCCTAGTAATGAAATTGTTGAACCAATTGTAGAAATTACATTTCATGCTGTATAAGCATCTGGATAATCTGAATATCGTCGAGGTATTCCTGCTAAACCTAAAAAATGTTGAGGGAAAAATGTTAAATTTACTCCAATAAATATAATTCCAAATTGACTTTTTAGTATTTTATTGTTTAAAGTTAATCCTGTGAATAAAGGGTATCAATGGACAAATCCTGCTATGATAGCAAATACTGCTCCTATTGATAGTACATAATGGAAATGAGCTACTACATAATATGTATCATGTAAAATAATATCTACAGAAGAGTTAGCTAATACAACTCCAGTTAATCCTCCTACTGTAAATAAAAATACAAATCCTAAAGCTCATAAAATAGCTGGGGAATAATTTATTTGAGTTCCGTATAAAGTTGCTAATCAACTAAAAATTTTAATTCCAGTTGGTACAGCAATAATTATAGTAGCTGAAGTAAAATAAGCTCGAGTATCTACGTCTATACCAACTGTAAATATATGATGAGCTCATACAATAAATCCAAGTAATCCAATAGCTAATATAGCATAAATTATTCCTAACGATCCGAAAGTTTCCTTTTTTCCTGATTCTTGACTAATAATGTGAGAAATTATTCCAAATCCAGGTAAAATTAAAATATAAACTTCAGGATGACCAAAAAATCAAAATAAATGTTGATATAAAATAGGATCTCCTCCTCCTGCTGGGTCAAAAAATGAAGTATTTAAATTTCGATCAGTTAATAATATAGTGATAGCTCCAGCTAATACAGGTAAAGATAGTAAAAGTAATAAAGCTGTAATTACTACTGATCATACAAATAATGGTATTCGATCAAAAGTAATACCAGTTGATCGTATATTAATTACAGTTGTAATAAAATTTACAGCTCCTAAAATAGATGAAATTCCTGCTAAATGTAAAGAAAAAATAGCTAAATCAACTGAAGCTCCTCCATGAGCAATATTAGAAGATAATGGTGGGTAAACAGTTCATCCTGTCCCAGCTCCATTTTCTACTATACTACTTACTAATAGTAAAGTTAATGCAGGAGGTAAAAGTCAAAAACTTATATTATTCATTCGAGGAAATGCTATATCTGGAGCTCCTAGTATAAGGGGTACTAGTCAATTTCCAAATCCTCCAATTATAATTGGTATAACTATAAAAAAAATTATTACAAATGCATGAGCTGTAACAATTACGTTATAAATTTGATCATCTCCAATTAAAGCTCCAGGATGACCTAATTCAGCTCGAATTAAAATTCTTAAAGATGTTCCAATTATTCCGGATCATGCTCCAAAAATAAAATATAAAGTACCAATATCTTTATGATTAGTAGAAAATAACCATTGTCGCGATGATTAAATGGCTGAAATTTAGGCAATAGACTGTAAATCTATTTATGAGAGTTATTCTCTTTAATCAAAAAAAAATGGCTTTATAGTCAATAATGACATTAGACTGCAATTCTAAAGGAGTAAATAAATTACTAAGGCTTAAAAGATTATTCTTATATTTATAGCTTTGAAGGCTATTAGTTTATTTAACTTAAAGCCTTAAAATAAAAAATATAAAGAAGAAATTAAAAATAATCCAAAGGAAGAAAAAAATGAATATACTAAAAAAATTTTTATAGTGATCGATTTATAAATAGAAGATATTAATCAATTACTTTCAGTGTAATTTAGTATAAAAGCTCTATAACATAATCGTATATAAAAATATAAAGTAATCAAAGTTATTAATACTATAAATGTTAATAAAAATAATTGATTATTAATAGTTAATGATTGAATAACAATTCATTTTGGAAAAAATCCTAAAAATGGAGGTAATCCTCCTAAAGATAATAAATTAAAAAATAAAAAAAATTTTATAATTTTTGAATGGAAAAATAATGTAAATAATTGATTAATATGTGAAATTTTAAATATATTAAATATAAAGATTATACAAAATGTTAAAAATGAATAAAATATAAAATATGTTATTCATAATAAATTTCTGTTGTATATAGCTGCTAATATTCATCCTAAATGATTAATAGATGAATATGCTATTAATTTACGTAAAGATGTTTGATTTAATCCTCCTAATGCTCCAATTATTCTTGATAAAATAATTCTTGTAATAATTAAAGGTTTAAAAATAATATAAGAAATTAACATTAAAGGAGCAATTTTTTGTCAAGTTATTAAAATTAATGCATTTAATCAAGAAAGTCCTTCTATTACATTAGGAAATCAAAAATGGAAAGGAGCAGATCCTCTTTTTAATAAAAGGGAAGAAAAAATCATTATTTCTATAAAATAATTAGAATTTCTTTTTCTTGAATTTAAAAGAAATAAAATTACTGCAAATAAAAATATTGATGAAGCTAATGCTTGAGTTAAAAAATACTTTAATGAGGCTTCAGTTGATATTAATTTATTATCTCTTATTAGGGGGATAAAAGATAATAAATTAATTTCTAAACCTATTCAAGCACCTAATCAAGAATTAGCTGAAATAGAAATTAAAGTTCCTAGTATTAAAATTCCGAAAAATATAATTTTTGATGAATTATTAAAAATTAAAAAGAAAAGGATTATGACCTTTATAAATGGGGTATGAGCCCAGTAGCTTAATTAGCTTATCTTTTTGTAATAATTATATTTTAGTGTATGATGCACAAAAGTTTTTGATACTTTTAGAAATAGTTTAATTCTATTAAATATAATGAATGTAATAATAATTACATAATTTACCCTATCAAGGTAATCCTTTTCATCAGGCAATTCATT